AACTAAGATAAGCACGAAAATGAGAGCTTCTATAAATACGGATACCCCCAATATATCGAAACTCAGTGCCCATGGATAAAGAAAAACGGTTTCAACATCAAAAACAACAAAAACTAAAGCAAACATATAATAACGTATTCTAAATTGTAACCAAGCATCGCCCATTGGTTCTATACCCGATTCATAACTCGAAAGTTTCTCTGGCCCTTTGCTAGTCGGGGCTAAAACTCCCGAAATTAGAAATGCCAAAATAGGAATAACACTTGATATTATTAGAAATGCCCAGAAAATATCATATTCGTAAAGCAGAAACATAGAGGAACTCCTATGAATGTGAAAAATATACCCGATTAGTCGATTCAATTGAATGAATTGTCAAGCCATCCATAATTGTTTAGTCAAAACAACAATTCATTTTTATTGACCCATCTAATTTCGTTTGTTGGCTGTGGTACATGTCTCGTTTCCAGATTCATCAATAGTAATTCTATTTCCATTAAGCTTACTTACCTATTTTCGATATAGATAGAGTAGTTATGAATATACACCGCTCTTATACAAAGACGCTCTTATACAAAAGAAAAACACTTGCGTGCCTTCACCGCCCCTTCCGATGCATTTTTTCGAAAGCTAAAGAAAAAGAATTCAAACAAAATAGAATTCGACCTTTTAGTATTTTCTTTCGAATAGTTAGAATTCTAAATTCTAATTGAAATATTTCTATCTATTTTTTATATTCTATATCGAACTATTATATTCTATATCGAATCTCTATTCTAATAGAATAGAGATTCGATTATTTAGTTTATTCTATTTATATTTTTTTATGTTTATAACTCGTTTATAACTAGACCCCTCAAAGAGGAGGACCCTCCTTCTTTTTTTCTTAGTGATTCAGAATAAGGAGTCAGATGTAGGAAAACGCCTCGGAATTTGGATCTCGGAATTGAGAGTAGTATTAGTCCTGGCTTGGTATACTCTTTTTCTTTGTTTATTTTAGTAGAATCCACCAGAACAGATCTAGGATATTGATTGAATACGGAAAGATAAGACTGCGTGTTTTTTACTTTGGTAGATAAGGTAGACCAAGAAAAAGACGATTTGACAATTTTGAGAATTCCATTTCTCAAAGATCCTCGTTTTTCAAACTTTGGCTTATCGACAAATAAATGAGGTCGCTCCTAGATTTATGTGACTTACTCTTAGATTCGATTAAGATTGGGTTAGGTTAGAGTCTGTAACCCGTTTCATGTCATAGTTTTGACTCCAAAAATCCTCCAGCATTGCGTAGGTATACCAAAGAAGTTTGACTTCTTTTTTTCTTTGTGGTCAGTAAAAAAAAATCCATCCGTATGTAATTTCCCCGCGAGGATTAATGAAGAAAGAATAAAGGTTGGCTGTACTTTATCTGAATATGAGAAAAAAAAAATACCAATTGGGTTTTCTGAAATAGGCTTTGGTTTTCAGTTTTATTATGTTCTGCTCTGAGCGATCCCCACGAGGGGCCTGTGAGAATGGTTTTTTCATGGTTTTTTCGATGAAACAAGCAACCGGGCAATCAGTTACAAATAACAAAGAATACATGAATTAATCAGGAAATGAAAAGGATACCCTTTTTGTATTGTATTTTCCATTTTTAGTAGGGCTATACGGACTCGAACCGTAGACCTGCTCGGTAAAACAGATCAAACTGATTATTATCAAAATGATTCGAACTGTTTCAAAGACCCAACATGCCTTTTTTTTGCATTGGGCTCTTTCATTAACTGATATAAATATCAGTTAGTCTGCCATCTTTTTTCTTGCTAATAAGGAGATGGCTCCCTGTGCTCTGATTCATTATTTTTATTTCGACTCAGGAGCATTACCAAAGTGTTTCAAAGAAGGATTATCTTGACGTAGGTCTGCTTCTTGCCGAAATCAGATCAACCTAAGTTAAATGGAGGCCCTATCGACCTGCTTAAAAAACCAAATATGAAACTTCCTACACCTTCAAGTTCATAGGGCGAAAAGAGAATTTTTTGAGTTCCTTATACTCATTAAGGCCTAGCATTGAATAGGCTGGGTATTCACCTTATCAATATCTCAAATCCAGGATGGGTTCCATTTGGCGCTCTTAAATAGGCGCCCGAATCGAACCGAGAACCTTTTGTCAGGCTATTGTTCTCTTGTTCCCTAAACGTTATGGAGTAAGACATCGATTTTTCAATAAGATCAATTCTTTTGATTCCATGCTGGGATGGACTCCCCTGAAAAACATTGGCGCGCGTGTAAACGAGGTGCTCTACCTAACTGAGCTATAGCCCTTGTGTTTGTGATACATATTTTATCATATTATGTAGATAATTTCTTGTCAAGATGAATATTAGATGATTCAAGACATATCCTCTTTGATCTCTTTGAGTAGTGGTATTGCTTAGAAGTAATATTGTATTTATAATTCATCGATGTGATGATTTCTTTTTGTTTCTCTTTGTCATGGTAAATGACCTACTTAACT